GCTATCTCTCACAAAAAATGTAAACTTAGGTAAGTGCTTTATAAATATATGTATAAAAAAACATATTTGATTTAGCTCCTTCATGCCTACTCTAACTAGTTATTTCGGTTTTCTACTAGCAGCTTTGACAATAACCTCAGCTTTATTTATTGGTCTGAGCAAGATACGACTTATTTGAAAAAAAAAATGGAATCAACAATTCCTAATCATAACAAAAGCTTCCTGTAGGATTTCATGTTTTTTTTAAGTTCGTTCTAGTTCTTTACTTTTTTTTATCGCGACAATTTTTAAATTACGGTTATTGAGATTCATAGACAATTAGGATTAAAATTTAGGGATAGATATTACCTCCCCCTTTTCCTTTCAAAAAAATTGAAATGATTGAAGTACTTCTATTTGGAATCGTCTTAGGTTTGATTCCTATTACTTTGGCTGGATTATTCGTAACTGCATATTTACAATATAGGCGGGGTGATCAGTTGGACCTTTGATTCGTTAACAACTTTTTTTGATTGACCTCCTTTCTTTAAGCCCCAGGAGGTCAATTTGAGATGTTTCTTCCATTATTTCAGTCTAATTAGAATTAACAAGAATGGAATCACGCTCTGTAGGATTTGAACCTACGACATCGGGTTTTGGAGACCCACGTTCTACCGAACTGAACTAAGAGCGCTTTCTTATTACAGACAGTAAATAAATAAATAAAAAAGAAAAAGGATTCCTTTTGTAATCCAAGACTATTATATCCTGCATGCATATTATATATATATTAAGTATCGAATAGATAGTTCGAATTGTATATGTGTTATATGTATATATAGTATTACGTACTATTCGAATACGATATATATTATCAATAGTATTATTATATAGTTAGTATTAGAATACTATTCTAAAAACGACAGATTCTATATGTCCAATTTGAATCAATTTCACCGATCTCAATTAATTCCTCTTTACTTCTCAGAGGAAAAGGAATAGGTAGGGATGACAGGATTTGAACCCGTGACATTTTGTACCCAAAACAAACGCGCTACCAAGCTGCGCTACATCCCTTTTAATAGCTTTACAGTGTTATTGTAAATAATCCTTTTCTTTTTTTCCACATCATTCTTTCTCATAGTTAGATACACAATAGATTTTTTTTGCATATCATAATATCATATATAATAGAATCATATATAATAGAATAGATATATATAGATATAAAAAGAATATAAATATAAGAGTCTTTGAATACATATACGCTGTAAAGTAAAAAGGTTTAGGGCAGTAGGAAAGCTGCATGACTTTTTTTATTTTAACTTAAAGGTAGAAAATCTTACGGATTGTTGTACATTTTCATTTGCTTTAGGAATTTCATGTACAAATACAAGTGGTTTTCTTTTGAAATCCATATGCATCTGAACATCTATTATATATGTATTATTCTTATGTGTTACAATATGTAAATAAAGAAAAAATAAGGAGGATTTTCAATGCGAGATCTAAAAACATATCTCTCCGTGGCCCCGGTACTAAGTACTTTGTGGTTCGGATCTTTAGCAGGTCTATTGATAGAAATCAATCGTTTTTTCCCGGATGCGTTAACATTCCCCTTTTTTTGATTCTAGTTATTGACACGGTAAGGGGGTAACGAAGATTAGAAAAAGGATTCACTATCTGTGACTAATCCCCTGCCCTTTCTCCCTTTTCAAATAGAAGGTTAAAGGGAGAAAGAAAAAAGGATTCAACCTCAGCAAAGCTTGGGCTCAAGCTCAAATTAAAAATTCAATTTAATTATTAAAAATTGAATTCTTAAATATAAATAAGAGTGAGAACGGAAATTTAAATGCGGATCTAGGGCAAAAGTCTCATACACGAGACTTAAATGGAATACTGTACTGTGATTAGAAGTGATTAGAAATCTAGTTGGAGGAAAAATGGATTTCGAATTCTAAAGATAAATATTAGTCCTAACAAAACAATAACATAGTTAGAAATCGTTGGATTATGTATTCTTTCTTATAATTATATATACTATACTGAACTGAATTATACTGAATCCTATTTCCTATTAATATTGATCTTCTATTTCTTTTTATTGCAACGAATTTTTTTGAAGTGTATTTCTAGTTAGCAATTTCTATTTTTTTCTTTCTTTCCGCTTTGGGTCGAAAATAAAAGAGTTGCTTGAATAAAAAATTCACACATAAAAAGGGGGTTCATGGCCAAGGGTAAAGATGTCCGAGTAAGCGTTATTTTGGAATGTACTAGTTGTGTTCGAAAGAATGTTTATAAGAAACCAAGGGGCATTTCCCGATATATTACGCAAAAGAATCGACGCAACACACCCAGTCGGTTGGAATTGAGAAAATTCTGTCCCTACTGTTCCAAGCATACAATTCATGGAGAGATAAAGAAATAAATCGAAATGGGCGTCTGTGCCTTTTTTTAAGTAGGAGTACAAAAGGGCAGATATTATACACACATATTTCTTCCTATGCGTAGCGTAATATGCTTATATGCATAAAAAAATTATAAGAAAATGTAATAAAAAACATACATATTATTCTATTGTAATAAATAAGAATTCGAATATATAGATATATAGTTCTATTAGTTATATAGTTCTATTAGTAAAAAAAAATAGAATTATAATATATAAATAAGGATAACAAAAAGAAACAAATTCAAATTAAAGAAAAGAATAAAAAAACCAAATCCTATTTCTAATTTCTTTTTTTAGATCCGACCAAAATAGGATTTTCGGTAGAATATTTTTGATATTATAAGGAATAAATAAACACTAAACAAACCATGGATAAATCCAAGAGGTCTTTCCTTAAACCTAAGCGGCCCTTTCGCAGGCGCTTGCCCCCGCTGCAATCGGGGGACCGAATTGATTATAGAAACATGAGTTTAATTAGTCGATTTATTAGTGAACAGGGAAAAATATTATCTAGGCGCGTGAATAGATTGACTCTGAAACAACAACGATTAATTACTATTGCTATAAAACAAGCTCGTATTCTATCTTTGTTACCCTTTCTTAATAACGAGAAACAATTTGAAAGAGCCAAGTCGGCCGTTCGAACTACAGGGTTTCGAGGTTTTCGAACAAAAAAACAATAGGTTTACTTTTTTTTATTCAAGTGATGTTTTGCTCTAACAATTCGAATAATCAACAAATTTTTATTGATATTGACCGCCTTTGCGCATTTTGACTGCTTTCTTTTATTGTCATTTTGAATTTTCGGACTAATTTCTATCTTCCCTTCCCGGAGTTCCTTCTCCGGGGAACTTTGTTTAAAAAATTTCGGATGTTTCTTTACAATCTTCTTTTTTTATGATCTCATTGGAAATACTATAAAGACAATTCCTATTTAATATAGCTATTTGTGCAAGTATTTTACGATTAAGAATCAACTGCCTCTTGTACAGATCATGTATAAATTTACTATAACTATAGTATATGCCCCTGTCAGGTTCTCGAATTGCTGCGTTTATCCGAGTAATCCACAACCGACGAAAATCTCTCTTTTTCTTATCTCTATCTCGATGAGCCGAAAACAAAGCTCGTATTTTCTGTTGAGTAATAATACGAATAGTTTTTGAATGAGCCCCTCGAAAGCTTGATACAAACAAACGCATTTTTTTTCTACGTCTCCGGGCTATATATCCTCGTCTAACTCTGGTCATTGAATAAATGAAACTTTGCAAAATAACTAATTGATTTCTCTTTGAGTTATTTCTTCTTTCCTCACTGGTAATAACAAAACGGATTTTTCCAATGTATAAAAAAAATTCCAACGGCTTTTGCTACTATAACCTTCCCGACCACGATTTTTTCTTTTTTTTTTCGAGGCATTTCGCCTCAACTCCAAATGAAAGAATCAATTGGATTGATACTAGGTATCAAAAAAAACGTAGTAAATCTAGATGAATAAAGAAATAGTGGGTTCCTTCGTTTCTATGGTTACTTCTTAAACGGTGAGGTCCTCTCTATACACCGGAGCCCTTTACTTCGTTTAGTCAACGTTATTGGTAACTTGTACAATTCAAAATCTTTGGCTCTACCCATGAATTCTCCAGTAATAGGTCTTTCACAACGAGAGCCGCCTATACAGTAACGGTATTTAGTTTTGAAGGTTAGCTGGATAGCTGACCCTGTTAGTCCGTTTTGCAAAAATGGGAGCATAATCTTTTTTTCTTTAAAAAGAGTACTTTACCGCTTAATGTATAGCATTTGCTACCAATGGGAACTTGCTTCTCATTTTAAATCGAGCTAATCGGGGTTACACCGAGGGAAACCATAAATTTCATACGCAATAGATGGATATGGGAGATCTTTTTTTTCGATAATGATTGGAGTTCTTCCATTTTATCCTATTCATCGGTAACGATCATTGATACTGGTAATTTTATTGACCAGCTCATAAATTGAACGAGTCGCACATACACCCTAGTACATGTTCCTCGGCGCTGAGGACATCCCCGAAGAGCGGGGGATTTTGTGACGTTTCTGATTGGCTGTCTTGTGTTTCTAATAAGCTGCTTAATAGTTGGCATGCTGAATCATTTAGATAAGGGACTGGTTTAGATCAATCCTAACCTGATGAGTATGAATTATTTCTAGTTATATAAAATATTACCCAGGAAAGTCAAAAGAGAAAATATCGATTTGTGAATTTGACTACTTTGGCTCTTTCCATTTGTCCTTCTTTACTATTTCTACTCCTTCATTCGCTATAAGATCGATAATTCCGTGAGCTTGGGCTTCTTTTGCTGACATAAAAACATCCCTTTCCAGGTCTTCGGTTAGAACCCAAAAAGGTTGGCCTGTTCTTTGTGCATAAACCTTTGTGAGCGTTTCTCGCAAAGTCAATAGTTCTTCCGCTTCCATCATACATTCTCCCGTTGATCCCTCATGAAAAGAACTAGCAGGTTGATGGATCATTACCCTGATGGTATAACAAAAATACGGTTACTCTATCTCGCATGATGAGGCGAAGACACAAGATAGGGAATAACAATAAATTTGAATAACCGTACGTGCATCTTTTGCGCATTGCATACGGCTCGATAATAGAATTTACTTTTCTCTTCCATCGAATAAAAATAGAATCGATCAGATCCAGATCAGTAAATCATCCAATTACCACCCTTCTTCTTGTGAGTTCAAAATACTATGATGGCTCCGTTGCTTTATCGTTCATTTCGTCTGTAATTCAGCAATCCCAAAGTTTCTTTTTGATCCGAAATAAAGAATTTGTTTTATTTTCGTACTCTTTCAAACATAACTATTATTAGGTTAGTATTAAGAGTCTTTTGGTATAAAAACAAAAAGTTTGTGACGCTGAAACGGACTCCGGATAAAAAATCGGGAATACCCCTTTATCTCATACTCCTCCCTCGATACATAATCTAATGTTTTGAAAAAACTAACCAAATTTTGCATATCGAATTCAAAGTGCCATGCTATTTTTACTATTTTTACTTAACGCTACTCATAATATAGATTGATATTTCTTGTGGCGAAGGCATAGTCTTTTTTTTTCTTAAATAAAAAACTCATTGGCGCAAAAGCCAAGCGTGAGGGAATGCAAAACGTTTGGTAATTTCTCCTCCGACCAGGATAAAAGATCCCATTGAAGCGGCTATTCCCATGCAGATTGTATATACATCCGGTAGCACAAGTTGCATAGCATCAAAAATGGCTATTCCGGGTAATACCCATCCGCCAGGACAGTTTATAAACAAATATAAATCTTGGGTCTGGTCCTCTATACTGAGATATATGATAAGACCAACAAGATAATTCGAGATCTCGGTCGTAATCTCTTGGGTTAAAAAAAGTAATCTTGCTCGATAAAGTCGGTTGATTAGGGTAAAATTGTATCCCTTAGGAACCGTACATGCACCTTTTGATGCATACGGTTCAAACAAATGTGAAAAAGAAAAAAATCAATGTGTAGATTACTGACCTCTTTTTTTTATAGCAGTTCCTTCGAACTTCTAATGAGGGGGTTTTGTCTTCTACTTTTCAAAAAATATGAGTTTTTCCTTATTTCTACTAAAAAAAAAAGAAAAAATATTAATCGTATGTATAAAGTGTATAAAGAAATAGTATTTAGGTCTAATATGAGGTAAATTTTTCGAACTAACTGCTTGTTGATTTATTGTTTCATCGAGATCGAATGCCAATCACGATGTCATTTTCTTGTTCTTGAGGGGGCCTCTTTAATTCTTTTAGGTTTACGCTCTACTCCGGGTAAAAATCTGCTCGATTTTGATTTGCACATATAGGTCAAATGCGTCTAATACCACTTATTTTTGTTTTTATAAGATTTCGTTTTTTTTTTCATTTAGTTCATGCCTTTGCCAAAAAAATGGGATATTCGACATATTGAATTCATCTAGTCTATTCAAGTGATTAAAGTTAAGATGAGTCCTATATCTATTCCATTATTTAGATTATAATTTTTCATTTTTATAAATAGGAACTTGGAATAATTTTTCATATAAGCAGTAATTTTCGATATATTACCAATTGGGATTTGTTTAAACGGAGCCTGGATACTTCATGTCATTTTATTGATTCAACCAAGCCAACCATAAATTCTTCTAATTGATACTATTAGTCTGAATCCTCCTACAAATGGATCTAGTTGGACTTCGCGCTCCAAAGTTTTGATGATTCAATCACTCTTTCTTGGGCGAAGGGAAGGATATCTCGATCGGGAAAGAGAACGGGGAAAGCCCATATGACCCAATATATCTGACAAGTCGCACTATACGTCAACCCAAGTTGCATCTTCATCTCCCGGAATTCGAAAGGGTACTTTTGGAACACCAATAGGCATTAACTGAAAGAAAAAAGAATTAAGTACTATATTTCACTTTGATCTGGAAACGTAATAATCGGGCTATTCTCTTCATAATATCAACCTATATATATGATAAAGGTTGATATTCTTTATCATATAGGTTGTCTAGAATCTAGAATACATTAGAAAAGGTCATAAAAGCCGATAGAATGACTAAAGGAAAATAGAGCTTCCAATGATGAATAAATATGGTGGCATTTGCTCATAGAAAAAGGTATCAACCCCCATTGCATATTGGTACTTATCGGATATAAAATAAATCTGTTTCGCTTTGTTTCTACAACCATAATTGTTCCATTATTACCAATAAAATAGAACAAATATTAACCCTTAGCTCCGAGATAATCCACTGAACAGGGGTCCATTGATAATTATAGTCTTTTCCAATGCAATAAAGTTACATAGTGTCTATTTTTATTTGAAAAAGGGGTATTTCCATGGGTTTGCCTTGGTATCGTGTTCATACCGTTGTATTGAATGATCCTGGTCGGTTGATTTCTGTCCATATAATGCATACGGCTCTGGTTGCTGGTTGGGCCGGTTCGATGGCTCTATATGAATTAGCAGTTTTTGATCCCTCTGATCCCGTTCTTGATCCAATGTGGAGACAGGGTATGTTTGTTATACCTTTCATGACTCGTTTAGGAATAACAAATTCCTGGGGCGGTTGGAGTATTACCGGGGGGACGGTAACGGATCCCGGTATTTGGAGTTATGAAGGTGTGGCCGGGGCACATATTGGGTTTTCTGGCTTGTGCTTTTTGGCAGCTATTTGGCATTGGGTCTATTGGGATCTAGAAATTTTTTCTGATGAACGTACAGGAAAACCTTCATTAGATTTGCCTAAGATTTTTGGAATTCATTTATTTCTTTCCGGGGTGGCTTGTTTTGGTTTTGGCGCATTTCATGTAACAGGCTTGTACGGTCCTGGAATATGGGTGTCTGATCCTTATGGACTAACCGGAAAAGTCCAGTCAGTAAATCCCGCATGGGGCGTAGAAGGTTTTGATCCTTTTGTTCCAGGGGGAATAGCTTCTCATCATATTGCAGCAGGGACATTGGGTATATTAGCGGGATTATTCCATCTTAGTGTCCGCCCGCCCCAACGTCTATACAAAGGGTTACGTATGGGTAATATTGAAACCGTACTTTCCAGCAGTATCGCTGCTGTCTTTTTTGCAGCTTTTGTAGTTGCCGGAACTATGTGGTATGGTTCAGCAACTACTCCGATCGAATTATTTGGTCCCACTCGTTATCAATGGGATCAGGGATACTTTCAGCAAGAAATATATCGAAGAGTTAGTGCCGGGCTGGCCGAAAATCAAAGCTTAGCAGAAGCTTGGTCGAAAATTCCTGAGAAATTAGCCTTTTATGATTACATTGGCAATAATCCGGCAAAGGGAGGATTATTCAGGGCAGGTTCAATGGACAATGGGGATGGAATAGCTGTTGGATGGTTAGGACACCCAATATTTAGAGATAAAGAAGGGCGTGAGCTATTTGTACGTCGTATGCCTACCTTTTTTGAAACATTTCCAGTCGTTTTGATAGACGGAGATGGAATTGTTAGAGCCGATGTTCCTTTTAGAAGAGCAGAGTCGAAATATAGCGTTGAACAGGTAGGGGTAACTGTTGAATTCTATGGTGGCGAACTCAATGGAGTCAGTTATAGTGATCCTGCTACTGTGAAAAAATATGCTAGACGTGCTCAATTGGGTGAAATTTTTGAATTAGATCGTGCTACTTTGAAATCGGATGGTGTTTTTCGTAGTAGCCCAAGGGGTTGGTTTACTTTTGGACATGCTTCCTTTGCCCTGCTCTTCTTCTTCGGACATATTTGGCATGGGGCTAGAACCTTGTTCCGAGATGTCTTTGCTGGTATCGATCCAGATTTAGATTCTCAAGTCGAATTTGGAGCATTCCAAAAACTAGGGGATCCTACTACAAGAAGACAAGCAGTCTGATACAAGATTGCTTTAGTATTTTTCGTCTTTCTTTTTGTGATTTGGCATTAGGGATCAGAGAAATCTTGATTTAATCAGTTTTTACTCATTCTTTATCAGTGAAATAATGAAATAATCCCCACTAAACAGGTATGGAAGCTATAATTGTAAACCACAATCAAATCTATGGAAGCATTGGTTTATACATTTCTATTAGTCTCGACTCTAGGGATTATTTTTTTCGCAATCTTTTTTCGAGAACCGCCTAAAGTTCCAACTAAGAAATGATTTTTCATTATCTCCGTTGACGTAATGAGCCTCCCAATATGCATTCAATATTGGGAGGCTCATTACTTCGACTAGTCCCCGTGTTCCTCGAACGGATCTCTTAGTTGTTGAGAGGGTTGCCCAAAAGCGGTATATAAGGCATACCCGGTAAAACTTACAAGTAAACCAGATATAAAGATTGCGACTAGGGTTGCTGTTTCCATTCTTATATGAATTCGAGACCGCAACGGATCTCTGATAAGATCCTTTATTTACAGGGGAATGGTATACAAAGTCAACAGATCTCAAAAAAAATCGGATTTATGGCTACACAAACCGTTGATAGTAGTTCTAGATCTCGTCCAAGACAAACTACAGTAGGGTCTTTATTGAAACCGTTGAATTCGGAATATGGTAAAGTAGCTCCTGGGTGGGGAACTACCCCTTTGATGGGTATCGCAATGGCTTTATTTGCCGTATTCCTATCTATTATTTTGGAGATTTATAATTCTTCTGTTTTACTGGATGGAATTTCAATGAATTAAACCCACAAGAACTTTTTAGTTCGAGTTTTTCAATACAAAATTAAATTTCAGGTTTTTTTTAGAACCCCGTTGGTAGTTCGATCGCGGAATTTCTTTCTGTATTTCCGGAATATGAGTGTGTGACTTGTTATAAGTGATCCTATTGATAATACAGAGAATGAGTCTGTCATCTTATCCTTCTAAAGACGGTTCTACCCCGTCGGATACTCATCCTAGTATCTGGAGCACGGAATATTCTGAACTAGATCCAGAATTGAACTATGATTCATCCTTAATATGCAGACCTTGTGACCGGATTCTAACTACAAAATTTTCAACGAATTAGAAATACTTATAAATTGAAAGATTTTTCTTTCTGTTTATGCTTATTTTGACT